GTTTATATAAAAAAGCCGCTATAAATATTCCAAAAAACGTTATACTAACTGAAAAAGTTGCATTTGGCAAAAATTCATACCAATCAAAAAAATGATTTGAATTTTGATGTAAAAGGTTTATAGACGGAGTTAACAATTTTGATAAGATATCAAAATTGTTTCCTTCTTGATTAAAGGGGATTCCTATGGCTCCAACAAACAAAGGAAATAAGACTAATATAAGCATAGAGAATAGCATAGTATTGTCCGATTCATGGGGATAAAAAAAAGTCTTTGTAGGACCAAAAGGCAAAATAGTAAGAAAAGGCATTTTTGTTACATGAGTATCCATTCGGTATGTTTTCTTCGAAAAAAAAGAAGTCCTTTCCCTTTCATTATTATTTATTTTTAATAAAGCAACTAAAGGAAAACTTTTTTTAATCGATTTTTGCTCCTCTTTACCCCATAGAGATATTGAATAGAAGGAATTTCCTTTTTTGCCACTGTAATTTTGAAAACGAACGTTTAAATGTCCTTCAAAAGTAAGTAAATAAATCCGAAACATATAAAATGCAGTTAATCCGGCTGTGAAAGAAGCAATTATTGCGAAAATCGGTGAATATAACCAACTATCATTAAGAATTTCATCTTTGGACCAAAAACAAGCAAGAGGTGGAATACCACAAAGAGAAAGTGTACCTAATAAAAAAGCAGTTTTTGTAATTGGCACGTGCTTTCTTAACCCGCCCATAAGAGCCATATTCTGGCTTTTATCTGGAGCGTATCCAACAAGAGCTTCCATTGAATGAATAATTGATCCGGATCCTAAAAACAACAAGGCTTTCGAATAAGCATGAGTAATCAAATGAAATAAAGCGGCTCGATAAGACCCCATACCTAGAGCTAACATCATATAACCCAATTGAGACATTGTAGAATAGGCTAAACTTTTCTTAATATCTTTTTGAGCAAGAGCTAAAGTGGCTCCTAATAATACTGTTATTATACCTATAAAAGATATTAGATTCATTATGTATGGTATCGCTATGAAAAGTGGAAGAAGACGAGCTACAAGAAAAATTCCTGCTGCTACCATAGTAGCGGCGTGGATAAGAGCCGAAATAGGAGTAGGTCCCTCCATGGCATCAGGTAACCATACATGAAGGGGAAATTGTGCGGATTTAGCAACTGCGCCGCCAAATAATAGAAAGGCACACAAAGTAACAAATAAAAAGTGAACCTCCTTCTTATAAATCAAGTTATTGAATATTTCGAACAAATCCCGAAATTCAAAACTACCCGTTGTCCAATAAAGACCTAAGATTCCTAATAATAAACCAAAATCCCCTACACGATTAGTTACAAAGGCTTTTTGACAAGCACTTGCCGCACTAGGTCGTGTGAACCAAAACCCTATTAATAGATAAGAACACATCCCAACCAACTCCCAAAAAATATAAATTTGTATCAAATTCGAACTTGTAACTAATCCCAACATGGAAGTATTGAAAAAACTCATATAAGCAAAAAATCTCAAATATCCTTGATCATGAGACATATAATTGTCGCTATAAAAAAGAACCAGAATTCCAACTGTGGTGATTAATATTGACATAATAGAAGTAAGCGGATCAATAAAGTGTCCGAACTCGAAAGAAAAATCATTATTGATGGTCCAAGACCATATGTATTGATAGATAGAACTCCTATTTATTTGCTGAATAGATAGATCGACCGAAAAAATCATAACTATACTTAACAAAAAAATACTAGGAAAAGCCCAAATACGGCGAAGATTTTTTGTTGCCGTTGGAAAAAGTAGAAGTCCCACTCCTATTAACATAGGAACTGGAAGCAGAACGAAAGGTATGATCCAAGAATATTGATATGTATGTTCCATAAAAATAATAATTTTTTTATTCTTAATTAATTGTTTCTGATTCACCGGTTCTTATCTCTTTTAAAAGGGATTACTAAAGTATTAAAAAAGCAACTGAAACTCAAATGGAATTTTCTGTTCGTAGTTAGTTTGAACCTTTCTCAACTACTTCAAAAATTTTCAAAGTGAAAAATAACGAATTATTTTATACTAAGTTTATACTAAGTTTATACTAAGTAAGATTTTTAGGAAAACGTAGCAGCAAATTACAATTTCCATTATTATTCCCTATTACAAAAATTTATGGACATATATCAAGACTAAAAAATTGGACAAAAAAAAAAAAGAAGTACTTTATTTTGATATCAATCATCGGATGTCCCATAACTTTGCCTAATAAAAAAAGAACTAGGTATTTTTGTTTGTTTATTCAGAATAATTAACGAGTTTCATTCGGGACTGATTGATTATGTTCTATTCTAATAAATGGCATTTAATAACCAATTACTAGAAAAGAAAAAGATTCAAGTTTTTTATTAGGTAGGTAAGGGTTCTTAAGCTTGTTCGATATGTATTTTTTATGTACAAATGGAACATCCCAAAAAGAGACAGAGATAGAAAGGTATCACAAATAACTCCGAAATACAAATTATTTTGCCTCAGATATTGTATGGAATAGGAATTGAAAAAAAAAAAAAACGATTTGTTTTAAACAATAGATGTCTTTCACATCCAATTTTTGCAATGAATAACTTTTTATTTTTTGAATGGCAGTTCCAAAAAAACGTAGTTCTATATTAAAAAAACGTATTCGTAAAAATATTTGGAAAAAAGGGGGATATTGGGCAGCGCTGAAAGCTTTTTCGTTAGCGAAATCCCTTTCGACCGGGAATTCAAAAAGTTTTTTGTACGACAAATAATGAATAAAACGTTGGAATAATTGGAATCCGCATCCACCTGACTCCAAAAACGAGCCAATTTCGTTTCGAATTTAGATTCCATTTTTTAATATAGAATAGAAAAATAGAAGTAAAAAAAAAAATAGAAATAGAAAAAGTAAGTAATAAATAATGATTTCCATTCCCTACTGTTTTGAACCAATGGATTTGGCTACTGAATTGGTACTTTTTTTTATTTGAAAAAAAAAAAAGGAATAAAAATTGAGAGTTTTGCCTTTATTTGTATTTGAATATGCTTTTCATTCCCGGGATGGGGATTCTTAATTTCCCCATCACCCACCCACTTATAAATAAGACAATAATAAATTATAAATAAGACAATAATAAAGGTTTTGTTTTGTCTTTTCTTTTTTTTTTTTTTTTTCTTTTCTATTTCTCCTTTTCTATTTCAATTTATGCTATAGAATAGCATAAATTGAAATCTTTAGACAAAAGCAATGAGTTGTTGAAACTAATTATTAATTATACTGTTTTTTTTTAACTTTCTGAATCATCACTCCAAGTGAGAATGAGAAAAGCGTCTTTCGCCATTTCGGCGTATTTCTAATTTCTATACGAATAGTATGCAATTTAGAAGTAATAAAAAAATCCTATGTTTGAAAGGGAGAATCAATCTAAAAATATCCATTTTTAGAAATCGGATTTAGAAATCAATTTTTAAAGTAGGACAATAGAAATCCAAATTCTTTTATATAATATGTATAGCTCAATACCTAATTGGTTTGATAAACCCTAAGACAAATTCATACTGAAAAAAAACCTAACGATTATCACAAGACAAAAGTTATGCAAATTAAATAAAATTTTTTTGAATTATTGGATATTATGCTTAAATTGTGATCGTGATCCATAAAAAAGAAAAAGAATATGTTATTGTTAAGTTAAATAAAACTGAAACCTTAAATAACTAAATAAAACGATAAAAAAGGGATTGTTTCAATCTCTATTGAAACAGGTTTTTATTCATCAATTGAATGCTTCCTAAAACATCAATTGAATGCTTCCTAAAAATAAAAAGTATTTCATTGAAACTTTCTCTTTCACTTTCAATCTCGACGATTAAATAAAAATAAGTTATTATTATTTCTAGCAAGCCGCTATGGTGAAATCGGTAGACACGCTGCTCTTAGGAAGCAGTGCTAGAGCATCTCGGTTCGAATCCGAGTGGCGGCATAACATCTTCTAATCTTCTAAAAGATATATAAAAGCCCTATAATGAATTGAATTTCCGATTTCCATTCCGTATACTCAAGAGACTTTCACTTTTTACTTTTAATTTCATTTTTTATTTATGATATTTTCAACTTTAGAACATATATTAACTCATATATCATTTTCGGTCATTTCAATTGGAATTACAATTCATTTAATAACCTTATTAGTCGATGAAATCGTAGGACTATATCATTCATCAGAAAAGGGGATGATAGCTACCCTTTTCTGTCTAACAGGATTATTAGTAATTCGTTGGATTTATTTGGGGCATTTCCCATTAAGTGATTTATATGAATCATTAATCTTTCTGTCATGGAGTTTCTCCATTATTCATAGGATTTTAAAACATAAAAATCATTTAAGCGCAATAACCGCGCCAAGTGCTATTTTTACCCAAGGCTTTGCAACTTCGTGTTTGTTAACCAAAATGCATCAATCCGGAATATTAGTGCCCGCTCTACAAGTTCAGTGGTTAATGATGCACGTAAGTATGATGGTATTCGGCTATGCAGCTCTTTTATGCGGATCATTATTATCCACAGCTCTTCTAGTCATTACATTTCGAAAAGTGATAAGGATTTTTGGTAAAAGCAATAAATTATTAAATGGAACTGTAACTGAGTCATTTTCCTTCGGTGAAATACAATACATGAATGCAAAAACCAATGTTTTACTAAATACTTATTTTTTTTCTGCTAGAAATTATTACAGGTATCAATTGATTCAACAATTGGATCATTGGAGTTATCATATTATTAGTCTAGGATTTATCTTTTTAACCATAGGTATTCTTTCAGGCGCAGTATGGGCTAATGAGGCATGGGGATCATATTGGAATTGGGATCCAAAGGAAACTTGGGCATTTATTACTTGGACTATATTCGGGATTTATTTCCATACTCGAACAAATAAAAAATCGGAAGGTTTTAATTCCGCAATTGTGGCTTCTATGGGCTTTGTTATAATTTGGATATGTTATTTCGGGGTCAATCTATTAGGAATAGGGTTACATAGTTATGGTTCATTTAATTAACAATTCACATCTAATTGAATTGCAAATTGAAGAAAAGAAAGGGCCTGATGAAGACAAACATAGGACAGCGCATATATATAAACGAAACTGAGTGGAAACCGCCGAGAACCTTTTGAATCACTCCACTACTTGATTCAAAAGGTTCTCACAAACGCCAAAGGGGTTTGGTTACAATTCAAATTTATTTTTTCTTTTTTTATTCATGAAAATTCTCTATAAAAAAATTAGATAGAATAGCTTCGACCTTGTCCACTGATAGTGACAGAACGAAATCCGGATAAATACCAATACCAAGTACGGGTAGAAGAATAGAGATCAAAACAAATAATTCCCGTGGTCCAGAATCAAAAAAATAAGAGTTTACGCCATTAAATAGCTTGTACCCATAAAACATTTGCCGTAACATAGATAATGAATAAATAGGAGTTAATATCATTCCAATTGCCATTACAAAAGTAATCAGTATTTTTGCTATTAAAAAATATTTTTGGCTAGTAATTATTCCAAAAAAGACTATCAATTCCGCAACAAAACCACTCATGCCCGGTAATGCAAGGGAAGCCATTGATAAGATACTAAATAGCGTGAATATCTTTGGAATTGGTATAGCCAGTCCGCCCATTTCGTCAAGATAACCATGACGTATTCTATCATAACTCGTTCCTGCTAAGAAAAAAAGTGCAGCGCTAATAAACCCATGAGAAATTATTTGTAAAATGGCTCCGCTGAGTCCTGTATCAGTTATCGAGCCAATTCCTATAATTATGAAACCCATATGAGATACAGAGGAATAGGCGATTCTTTTTTTTAAATTGCGTTGGCCAGGAGATGTTAAAGCTGCATAAATTATTTGCATTGTACCTACTATGATTAACCAGGGAGAAAATAGAGAATGAGCGTGCGGTAATAGTTCCATATTGATCCGAACCAAGCCATATGCTCCCATTTTTAATAAGATTCCGGCCAGAAGCATACAAGTACTGTAATGGGCCTCCCCATGGGTGTCTGGTAACCATGTATGTAAGGGTATAATCGGTGATTTGACAGCAAAAGCAATAAGAAATCCAATATAGAATAGTATTTCCAGTGCCACGGGATACGATCGATTAGCTAATATTTCCAAATTTAATGTTGGTTCATTGGAACCGTATAAACCGATACCCAAAACTCCTATTAATAGAAAAACGGAACCTCCTGCAGTGTACAAAATAAACTTTGTAGCTGAATAAAGACGTTTCTTTCCACCCCATGCTGATAGAAGTAGATAAACAGGAATTAATTCTAATTCCCACATGATGAAAAAAAGTAAAAGGTCACGAGAAGCAAATGATCCTATTTGACCGCTATACATTGCTAACATCAGGAAATAGAATAATCGGGAATTCCGAGTAACTGGCCAAGCCGCTAACGTAGCTAAAGTGGTGATAAATCCCGTCAATAAAATGGGTCCTAGGGAAAGTCCATCTATTCCCAATCTCCAGTAAAAACCAAAAAAATTGATCCATTTATAATCCTCTGCGAGTTGTATTAATGGATCGTCCAATTCAAAATGATAACAGAAGGCATAGGTCGTTAGAAGGAGTTCTAGCACGCATATATATATAGTATACCCCCTAGTCACCTTATTTCCTCTATGAGGGAGAAAGAAAATGAAAAAACCCGTGGCTATCGGAAAAACTACAATTATTGTTAACCAAGGAAAAAAGTTCGTGGTAAAGGCAAGATACACTCGAACCAGACAAAACCGTGCTCGAAAAATAGAATATATATTCTTAATTTTTTTTTTTATTTTTCGAGTACGGGTTTTTGTCGGTAATCAGTAAGTAAAAAAAATGTATTCAAAATAGATTCAAGTGGGGTTTTTGGGAACGTATCAATATCAATAAGCTAGACCCATGCTTCGAGTTGTTTCATGCCATAAATAAACTCGAACACTCAAGAAATCCGTTGGACAGGCGGATTCACATCTCTTACAACCAACACAATCCTCCGTTCTTGGAGCAGAAGCAATTTGTTTAGCTTTACATCCGTCCCAAGGTATCATTTCTAATACATCCGTGGGACATGCTCGGACACATTGAGTACACCCTATACATGTATCATAAATCTTTACTGAATGTGACATTGAATCTATCAATTTCTGAATTCATAAATTTTCGATCTAGTAATTTTGGAAATGAATCATATATTGAAACACCAGATCAATCAACGATTTACCAGAATTTTGGAATCAATCCATTTCTGGATCAACTGATAAGAGGGAACAAAGATACTTTGATTTTTTACGTTTTTGCCAATATGATCGAGGTTAGGACGTATTATAGATGCTAATTCGAATTGATGAATATTCTTATTTTGAAATACTATTTTATTTATTCAACAAAGTCGATTGATTGATACGAATTGATTTTCTGTTACGATAAATTGACGAAACAATAGCTGATCCGATAGCTGCTTCAGCGGCTGCAATAGCTATAACAAAAATTGAGAAAATATCTCCTTTTAATTGCCTACTATCAAAAAAATCGGAAAATGTTACAAAATTTATATTAACCGCATTTAGTATAAGTTCAAGACACATCAGGGCCCGGACAATATTTCGGCTCGTGATCAATCCATAGATACCAATAGAAAATAAATAAGCACTCAAAATAAGTACATGCTCGAGCATCATTGACCAACTCCGTACCAATTTCGATTCATTTCAATATGAACAATAAGTCAAGTGATTTGATTGCTTATAATCTAACAAGTATAGAACAAAAGAATATATTGCTAATAGATCGAATCATTCTATTTGATTTATACATGAAACAGTATTCAAATAGAATTGAAGGCAAATAGATGTGCTAACACAGAAAAGTTGAATTTGGATTGCTGTTGCTAGTTATAAAGATTTTTTACTGACGAGCTACGGCAATTGCACCTATCAAAGCAACTAAAAGAATTATCGAAATGAGTTCAAATGGAAGAAAAAAGTCGGTTGATAAATGAATTCCAATTTGTTGACTATTACTTATCAAATCTTGCTCTATAATCTGGTTGGATCGTGTAGTCCAAATAATCCCGTACCACGACGTATCTAGAATAGTAGTGAGTAAGGACAAAAAAAGACTTGTACAAACCAGAGAAGTAACTCCATCCCCAATAGTCCAAAGATTCAAATGAAAATCGTTGGAATAGTCTGAACCATTCATGAACATTACAGCAAATATGATTAAAACATTTACAGCTCCTACATAAATAAGGAGCTGTGCAGCAGCTACAAAAGGCGAATTTGATAGAATATAGAATAAGGATATACAAATAAGAACGAATCCCAATGAAAAGGCAGAATAAATCGGGTTGGTAAGTAATACCACTCCCAGACCTCCTAATATAAGACCCGATCCTAGAAAAACTAAAAGAAAATCATGTATTGGTCCAGCCAAATCCATTATATTAAAATAAGAGATAAATAAATCGAAATATTTTTTCATGACCTTATTGAACCGACCAGGCAATTTTTTTTTATGAGGCATTCCCGATTGAATTCAATTCAAATCTAATAGGTGTGAATTGATGTGGGTACAGTTATTGGATCAATTTCGTTCTTTTCTTTATTGGAAATGGCAGTTGGAAATTGAAAGTCTATATTTCGAAAAAATTGTGGATATATTAACAGACTTTCAATACAAATGAATTTGTACTTCTCATAATCCAATCTATAGTTGGGATTTGTACCAAACAAAGAGAAAGACCTTATTCCTTTATACCAACACGGAACCTTTGTAATTTCCAATAATAAAGAGATTTACCCGTTTTTTCTTTGAGACGAATTCAAAACTGTTCGAATTGTAAAATCGTCAATTACTGACATTGGTAAACGACCTAAAGCAATTTGATTGTAATTCAATTCGTGACGGTCGTAAGTAGCAAGTTCATATTCTTCAGTCATTGATAAACAATTTGTTGGACAATACTCAACGCAGTTACCACAAAAAATACAAATTCCGAAATCAATACTGTAATTAAGCAAGCGTTTCTTTCGAATATCCGTTTCCAATTTCCAATCAACAACAGGCAGATCTATAGGACATACACGAACACATACTTCACAAGCAATACATTTATCAAATTCAAAATGGATTCGACCGCGGAAGCGCTCTGATGTTATTAATTTTTCATAAGGATATTGAATAGTTACAGGGAAACGATTTGCTTGGGATAAGGTAATCATGAAACTTTGACCGATGTACCTTGCAGCTCGTACTGTTTGTTGACCATAATTCATGAACCCAGTTACCATAGGGAACATATCGGGAATATCTATGAATAAATTTTGTCTTTCTCTTGTTTGAGGTAAGCCGTGAATATAGTATCTTTTTTTTTGTTTACAGTGAAAGGAGTTGGGAAGAGGTTGTTAATAATAAATTACCAAGAGAAATAGGTAAAAGAAATTTCCAGCCAAGATTTAATAATTGGTCCATTCTTAGTCTAGGTAAAGTCCATCTTGTTGTGATAGAAATGAACAAGAACAAATAAGTTTTAGCTAATGTAATAAAGATACCAATTGTCGTTCCAAAGATTCCATCCGCTTTATTTATTTCAAATAACTCAGGAACAAATATGTACGGAATTGAAAGATTCCAACCGCCCAAGTAAAGAACTGTTACAAATAATGAGGAAACTAATAAATTTAGATAGGAAGCAACGTAAAATAAACCAAATTTGATCCCTGAATATTCGGTTTGATAGCCTGCTACTAATTCTTCTTCTGCTTCTGGTAAATCAAAAGGTAATCTTTCGCATTCTGCTAGGGAAGAAATTAGAAAAACGATAAACCCTATAGGTTGACGCCACAAATTCCACCCCAAAAAACCATATTTTGATTGCGCCCCGACTATATCAACTGTACTTGAACTATTAGATAATCATAGTCGGTGATAACATTACTGTTCCCATCGCTATTCCAAAACCGTACATGAGATTTTCACCTCATACGGCTCCTCAGGGCCACAAATAAATGTAAGGACCGGGCAAGTATTCGTTATCTTGATATGGTTATAGCATAGATAGACTCGTGGAAGGTCCCCAATTATACCAATGGAATTCTGTCTGCTATAAGAATAAATCAAAAAGCATTTCTGAATTGATCTCATCCTTCAACTTTTTTGGGGTGAGTAATAACTTAATAAATCCTTCAATAAAATACTCTTTGTAGAAATATCTATTGATATTTCGAGCCATCATTTTTTTTTTCGATTACGAAAAAAAAAAAATTAGACATTCCATTAGTTCATGAATCATGACACAATTTTTCTTTCTATGAAGATAGGAAAGAAATAAGAAAAAAAATCGCTTTTCTTTTTATTGTAATTTCTTTTTTTTTCTATTTTTTTTGTTCCTCTTCTTCTTTCTGAGAAAAAGGGGTCCTCAAAATCAAAAAAGTAAGGGATTATTTCGTTCCTGATAGTAATTTCTTTAATTGGGGGATAGGAGCATACTCTGAATCGGAATTGTGGGGAGTACTGCCTGATCATTTCTACCAACTTAAAGCCCCAATTAGTATTCTTTTTATGTTATGCAGACGTATCTTTTTTGTTAATTTACATAATCTCCATTACTAATTCTTTGTGTGTATTTTAGTGTTCCTTATTATCCACCCATTTTTTTTTCAATCCCCCGTTCGTTAATATATGTATTGTAATACATTCAAACATATAGTGAAAACTCCATACGGTTGACTTTTGAGCCCGCTTCAAGCTAGGATGACCAATCAACTAATCTTGGGGTAAAGGGCATCTTCCACTTTTGTTTACTTTAACTTAACTCTTGTACATAGGAAATGAGACTCAATCTTCTTTTACTGCGAATTTAGAAGTTGTTTTCTTTCACTCATATATAACTATCTAATTTTTTTATTAACCTAAAGAATCAATAAATGAATAAAAAAAAAAAAATGCGGATATCCATTAAATTTCTTTTTTTTTTCTAGAAGGAAAAGAAAAGCTTCTATTTTAGCGAATCGCACGTAGAGATATTGATAAAACACATAAAGTTAATGGTATTTCATAACTAATCGATTGAGCAGCAGCTCGCAGACCACCTAAAAACGAATATTTATTATTTGATCCATATCCTGACATAAGAAGTCCAATAGGAGCAATACTTGAAACGGCAATCCATAAAAAAATACCAATATTGAGATCCGCTAAAACAAGGTGATAACTAAAAGGAATTACTGAATAACTTAGTAGAATTGATATGACTGCTATAGATGGTCCAATACTGAAGAAACGAGTATTTCCTCTAGCTGGAAGAAGATTCTCTTTGAAAAGTAGTTTTGTTCCATCTGCTAAAGCTTGAAGAATTCCGAAAGGGCTGGCGTATTCAGGGCCAATACGTTGTTGTATTCCTGCAGATATTTCTCTTTCTAACCACACAATTACTAGTACACCTATTGTGATTCCTAATACAAGAGTCAAAATAGGGGCAAACACCCGTATGGTCCCATAGAGCTCTTTTAAGGATTCCAATCGGGAAAAAGAATTAATATCTTGTACTTCTGTTGTATCAACTATCATTTCAACGATCAACTTCTCCCATAATGATATCTATACTACCTAGTATCGTCATAATATCCGCCAATTTCATTCTTTTAACTAACTGAGGAAGAATTTGCAAATTGATAAAACCCGGTGGGCGAATTTTCCATCGCCAAGGAAAACTACTTTGATCTCCTATCAGAAAAATTCCCAATTCTCCTTTTGGGGCTTCGACTCTCACATAAAGTTCTTGTTTCGGTAATTCAAAAGTAGGAGAAGGTTTTTTACTAATGAATCGATCTTCAAAATCATTCCATTCTGGATCGCTTTCTCTAGCAAAGCATCGGATTTCTAAATTCTCATAGGGCCCCCCCGGAATTCCTTCCAAAGCCTGTTGAATAATTTTTACCGATTCTGTCATTTCACCGATTCGGACTAAATAACGAGCTAATGAATCCCCTTCTTTTTGCCACTGGACTTCCCAATCAAATTCGTCGTAACACTCATAATGATCCACTTTACGAAGATCCCATTCTATTCCAGACGCTCGTAGCATTGGTCCTGATAAACCCCAATTTATTGCTTCTTCTCCACCAAAAATGCCTACTCCTTCAACTCGTTCTAAAAAGACAGGGTTTCGTGTAATAAGTTTTTGATATTCAACAACCCCCGTTAAAAAATAATCACAGAAATCCAAACATTTCTCTATCCAGCCATGGGGTAAATCGGCCGCTATCCCTCCGATACGAAAATAATTATGCATCATTCTCATACCGGTGGCAGCTTCGAATAGATCATATACTAATTCTCTTTCTCTGAAAATATAGAAGAAGGGAGTCTGTGCACCAATATCTGCCATAAAAGGGCCGAGCCATAACAGATGAGAGGCTATACGACTCAACTCCAACATAATTACTCTGATATAGCTGGCCCTTTTAGGTACTTGAATATTTCCCAACTGTTCTGGTCCATTTACAGTTATTGCTTCTGTGAACATAGTAGCTAAATAATCCCAACGTGTTACATAAGGCAGATATTGTATAATTGTTCGGTTTTCCGCAATTTTTTCCATCCCTCTGTGTAAATAACCCAATATCGGTTCACAGTCAATAACATCTTCGCCATCGAGAGTAACGATGAGACGAAGAACACCATGCATTGATGGGTGGTGAGGCCCCATATTTACTCTCATAAGGTCTTTTCCTGTAGCTAGTATACTCATAGGTTTTTCCTCGATTCATTCTTACATGAATTGTTGAAAACAAAAAGAAGTTATCAAGATTCAAAATCTAATAAATCAAATAATTCAAAATTCTTTTTTTCAAATTAACGATTTTTTGACTCCCGGATATTCAACTGACTAATTAATTCTTTATAACGTACTCCATTTTTCTTTGACAAATAAGAAAGTAGGCGTTGGCGTTTTTCCAGAACTTTCCGTAAACCCCTCTGAGATAAATAGTCTTTTCTGTGCAATTCCAAATGGGAAGTAAGTCTTTGTATCTTATTAGTGAAACTTAATACTTGAAATTCAACAGACCCACTGTTTTCTTTTTTTTTTTCTTGAAAAGTAACTGAGATGAATGAATTTTTTACCATAAAACGAAATCCTCTTTTCCCTTTCTTTTAATATGAAATTTACTGATCAGTAATAATAATGTTAGTCATTTGAATTGAATATACACAATCATCTTAAAGCCGTTATGAACTTCCGATAAAATCAATCAACAATCAATCCCATTTTCAATGTGATTAGGGATAAAAAGGATGGTATATTTCTTCAAAAGAGAAAAAGCGAGACCTAAAAAAAAATTATGTTAATTCATTTATAGATCTAACCAATCCGTATGTCCTTAAAGTGGTATCCTGTATCATAATGGAATGTAAGACAAGGCATGTGTCCGTCTCTTTGTTTTCATATACCAGGTATGGTACGTATGGTACGCGATCGATAAGAAAAATGTACTAGTAACAAATTTGCAATCGTGGATACATATGTATCCTTATCATACTGAAACGACTGCCATTATTGGTATTAAACCAATAGCGATTCATACAAACTAAATCTTCTAATCGATAATTGGGCCAAAGAAAGAACTTTAATTTAATTAGTTTCTTTTTCTCTCTAGCAAGATCTTTGCTTTTATCCAAAACGTGACCCCCTTTTTTTACGTTATTACAAAATACGGAATTTCTCTGAATACCATTTTGATTCTTCCAATTGAAACAAATCAGAGTTCTCAATTCTCTACGATGGTTAGGGAATAAAATATTTTCAGGAACAAGCAAATCATAATTCTTTTTGTCTCTATTTCCAGTCATTCTTTGATGTCTTGCAATGGATTCATAATTTTTTTTTTTATGAACATGGCTTTTTTCTCGGTATCTTTTAGTAATTTGGCGCTTATTCTTATGAACCAATGAAATACCTACGATTTGATATATAAAAAACTGTCCATCATTTTTTACAGACAGACGAAGCGGTTCGATAATAAATATTCCCCCTTTCACCAATTCTGTAAGAGTGAAATCCTTATGAATCGTCAAAATATCCAGACCCATTTCTCCCCCTTGAATAGAGGATATAGCAATTTCTCTTGGATTTATCAGTCGAAGCAGGAGACAATAGATCTTGATATTATTTATTATTCTTTGATTTAAAAAAGAATCCCATCTCAACTGAAAATGCAAATACTTTTTTAGGAAGAAATAAAGTTCTGCTTCTGTGTTGTTCTTGTATTGTTTTTTCGTTCTACGTTTTTTGATGTCTGATCCCGAAAAATTTGCTTCAACATCTTTTTCTTGGTTTGAGAGAACTGACCCAAGACTTACTTGGTTTTGTGCATCTGATCGAGGATTCCCTTGGTCTGGGGGTTCTTTTTCTTCTTTACTTCTATTGTATAATTCAAGAGAGTTTTTTTGATTCGATGATATAAAAAGGTCTTCCTTTTTCTTTCGAGTTATTTTTTTATTCCCATTTTCATTTCCATTAAAACTGAAAAGAAGTAATTTGATTGGTATGATCCACGGTTTTTTTTTATATGCATTAAAAAATAGCACTAATTCTCGGAAGAACCAAAGCTCCAGATTTGATATAGGACAACTTAGTATTGCTTCATTCATTCCCATCCAATCAAAAAAGAACTTTTTTTGATTGGATGGTTTAATTTCTTCATCTTCATGAATTGTAAGATAAAAAAGAACTTTCTTATTAATTTCATCAATTATTTGATACTTATCAGCCCCAATCTTAGTATTTGGATTCCTGTTGGTACCAATATCAACCCAGACTTCAATATCAACCTTATTTCTAAGACAAAAATCGAGAATTCTCCAATCAAAATATTTTCTATCCGAAAATTTATCCATATCCATAATATTATCTTCTTCGAGATAATTATTAATAGGGATACCTCCCAACATATCAAATAATTTGCCTTCCCTTATGTTGGAATTAGAAAGGATTTCTTCTTTATTATTTACTTGGAATAATGATTTATGAATATACGAGTCTTTCTTATCTTCATAATTAATAGATTTATATGATAAAAGATCATATTTATAGTGTTTTTTAAAATTATCTTTTTGATTCTGTAACGGATTCGCTTCAAAAAAATTTTGTTTGTCGGAATGAGTTAATCCATTTTTTTCATATGAACCCTTTTTGTTTAAATCTTTCTTTTGAGCCATACTGTGTTGATTGGCTCTATTTCGCCATTTTTGTGGTACTAATATAGGCCATCTTATCCGAGATAAATCGGATTGATATGGATAATGCCCCTTTAACCAGTTTTTCCATTGATTCATTTCAAAATTCCAAAAAGATTCATGTCTTAATTCGTAATGAAATATTCCTTGTTTTTTAAAATAATCTTTTATTTCCTTCTTAAGAAAAAGGGATGTTCCGTCATATTGAAAGACAAATCTTAAATTATAAAAGTGAATAAGTTGGGTTTGTGATAATTTGTAAAATACATATGCTTGTGATTGTGAGAAAAAAGAGAAATCATAAGAAATCTTTGAATTCTTATTACTAACCTTAGAAAGTGATTTTTTTATAGTCGAAATAAAGTGAATTTCATTTTTACTTTTACTTGTTTTATTAATTCTTTCCTGATTTGTTTCATTATTGTGGATATTTTTCTCAATAATTTGGATTTTTTTTGGTGATTCAAAAAAAAAATGGGCATTGATTCTTGGAATATTGACAATAGCTAGAAAAATTTTTATGTATATCCCTTCAATGAAAAATTTTATAAAGAAATATGATTTACCAATTAATCGAGTATTTCTTTTTTTTAATATTTGCCAAATCTTTTTGGACGCTCCTAATATTTTAGGACGATAACTTGTTTTGTTCGAACTAATATTTATTTTGTAAGTTAGCTGTTTTTTTTTCTTTTCTTTTGTAATTTTTTCTATTTTCTTTTTTATTATGTTTGTTCGATTAGTCAGATCTTTTATTTTTTTTTCGGGCAGTGCTAAATTTGTCCAATCCATAGATCGAATTTGAATGGACGATTCGTGAATCATCCGATTACTCATTATCAAATCTTTTTTATCTTCACCCAATTCATCTATTTCTCGCAATCTAAATAATGGAATTTTGTTTGTTTTTGAAAGTTCTTTTACTCTTCCTTTTACTTTTAGTAATAGAATTCTTTTGATGACCCATCTTTTTGTTTCTTTTGCGATTTGTTGAAAAATTTTGGTTCTTTCTTTTAAAACTCTTAAAGACTTTGTTTTCAATTGTCTAATTTTTTTTTTTAGTTCTTTGAAAATGGGTTTAAAAAATGAAGGTCTTTTTCGGGGAGGACCAAAAGGCAACTCCGCCTCCATTCCCCAAACTGTTAAAAAACAAAAATCGTTGTTTTTTTGTCCCCCTTTTTTTTTCATTGCATCTTTATGAGGGAATTGTAGCTTAGATTTGTGCCAGGGTTTCAGGCAAAAAGGAAATAGGATCTTTATCTGAATACCCTCTGTTAACCAGTTTTTCGGAAATTCTCGTTCGGATAATTGAACACCATTATGGGTGCATTTTACATACATTTCCCTATTCCAATCCTTTAAATCCTCGGACCATTCGGGAATTTGAAATAATAGCATGCGAGCAATATTTTTAGCTATTATCAGTGAAGGTAATATAATATATTTTCTAAGAATTGATTGAGTTAATAATACAAAACTTCTGAGTATTTGAGCAAAAAAAAATGTATTCCAGATTTCTGCTATGGGTATCTCTGTTTTTTCTTTTCTTTTGTATTTTTCTCTTTTGTCCTCCTCTTGGTTATCAATTTTTTTTTGCTTTTCAATTTTAGAATCAGAAAGTTTTTTGTCTTTTTGTTTCCACATCCAATTTTTAAAAATTACTTTCATCAGTTCGGAAATATCAAAAGAAAAAAAAAAAGATTTGTCTAGCCTGTCCAAAAAAAGCGGGGAATGCACATTTGCTTGAAACAGTTCCCAAGTAATAGTTTTACGTCTTTGTGCGCGCATGGAGCCTTTGATTAGACCTCGACGAAAATCCGATTGTTGTGAATAATGGGTCAAATTCACTTTCTTTGCTTGCTTAGGACTCTTAGTATATTTTGTATTAATATACGTGGAGGTATTTGGCTTTGGCTGGTTATCAGTAAAAATAACTACATGTTTGAACTTTCTCGAACGAATTGCCCCTGCTACAGTTTCGCCCCTGTTTTTCTTTTTTTGTCCTAAACCAGTAATTGAGTTGTATGACCAGCGAGGAACCTTTTTACTAATTTCTTTTATTCCAATAGAGTTTTTTCTAATTCTTTGGTCGTTGGGATCCGTTATAACTACATCGAATAAAATTTTTAAAATTAGTATTTGATCTTCTGAATCAATTTTTTCTTGTGTGTGTTCTGGAAATAAAGAACGTACTTTTTTT